ATTGGCAGACATTCAAAAGACAAAATACCCGATTAATTCGTAAATCTTTTTTTTTTTTTAAATTTTACATTGAACAACTGTCTATAGCTATTTTTCTAGGTATCATTAATATTCCAAGAATTACTACACAACTTTTTTTTGAATCAACAAAAACAATTATTGATAAATATATTTACAAGAATGAAGAAACTGGAGAAAAATTAAAAAAAAAAAATACCATTTATTTTATTTCGACTATAAAAAATTTAATATCAAAAAAAAATTTTTTTAGTTATGACCTACGCTCTTTATCACAAGCATATGTATTTTACAAATTATCAAAAATTCAAGTTAGTAACTTTTCGAAATTAAAGGCTGTTCTTGAATATAACATATGCATAACATCCTTTTTTGTTAAGAATCAAATAAAGGATTTTTTTCAAGAACAAGGAATCTTTCATTATGAATTAAAAGATAAAACACTTTTAAATTCCGAAGTAAATCCATGGAAAAACTGGTTACGAAGTCATTATCAATACAATTTACCTCAGGTTGCGTGGGCTAGATTAGTAACCCAAAAATGTAAAAAGAAAATAAACAAAGACTCGCTAGTTCTAAAGCCAAGTTTAACCAAAGAGGATTCATATGAAAAAAACAAAGTTGATAATTACAAAAAACAAAATTTTTTTGAAGCCGACTCGTTATTAAATCCAAAACACAATTTAAAAAAAGATTATATATATAATCTTTTTTGCTACAAATCTATTAATTCTACAGAAAAAATTTTTTTTGACATGTCTATAGGTATTACTCTAGATAATTGTTTAATCTCTTATTTTCTAGAAAAATATAAAATTCGGGGTATGGGGGACATCCGGCATAGAAAATATTTGGATTGGAGAATTCTAAACTTTTGGTTTAGAAAAAAATTAAATATTGAGCCCTGGATTGATACCAAGAGTAAAAAAAAATATATTAAGACTAAAGTTCAGAATTATCAAAGAGTTGATAAAATAACTAAGACGAGTCTTGCCAATAAAAAAATAAACTTTTTTGATTGGATGGGAATGAATGAAGAAATAATAAATCGTCGTATAACAAATTTTGAATTTTTTTTCTTTCTAGAATTTTTTTTTTTTTCTAGTACATATAAAAAGAAACCTTGGGTGATACCAATTAAATTACTTCTTTTCAATTTTAATGAAAACAAAAATGTTAATAAAAAGATCACTGGAAAGAAAAAAGGTTTTATACGATCAAATGAAAAAAAATACCCTCGATTTTATAATCTAAATAAAGAAGAAAAAGAATCGGCGGGTCAAGGAGAGCTTGAATCAGATAAAGAAAAAAAAAGAAATCCTGAATCAGCTATATCAAACCAAGAAAAAAATATTGAAGAAAATTATGCGGAATCGAAGATAAAAAAACGTAAAAATAAAAAACAATACAAAAGCAATACAGAAGCGGAACTCGATTTATTTCTCACAAGGTATTCGCGTTTTCAATTGCGATGGAATTGTTTTTTTAATCAAAAAATTCTCAATAATGTAAAAGTATACTGTCTCTTGGTTAGACTAAAAAATCCAAACGATATAGCGATATCTTATATTGAAAGAGGGGAGATGAGTCTAGACATTCTAATGATTGAGAAGAGTTTAACTTTTTCAAAATTAATGAAAAAAGGAATTTTTATTATTGAACCTGTACGTTTGTCTGTAAAAAACGATGGGCAACTTATGATATATAGAACCATAGATATTTCATTGGTTCATAAAAAAAAAAAAAAAAAAAGATACAAAAAAAATTTTGAAAAATCCATTACAAAATATCAAAACAAAACTGTAAAAAAAAATAATAATAATTATGATTTCTTTGTTCCGGAAAATATTCTATCCCCTAAACGACGTAGAGAATTTCGAATTCTAATTTGTTTCAACTTAAAAAAAAAAAATACGAGGAATATAAATTCAATATTTGCTAATAATATTCAAAACTGGACCACAGTTTTGCATAAAAAGAAAGATCTTGATAAGGATAAAAAAAACCTCATTAAATTAAAATCCTTTCTTTGGCCCAACTTTAGATTAGAAGATTTAGCTTGTATGAATCGCTATTGGTTTAATACTACTAACGGAAATCGTTTCAGTATGATAAGAATACATATGTATACACGATTTAAAATTCATTAATGATAGATCCTTTTTACTATAAAAATATAATATATTAAGAACTTAATATATTAAGTTACGGTATATGAAAACAACTGTATGCACAAATATGAGGGATTGTTTTAAATTCAATCTTTATACATGAGATTAATTTAATCAATGACGTAGATACCAATCAGAACAGATACATAAATAAATTAAAAGAATCCTCCTTTTTAGATCTAAATTTAGACTTTTTAATAAAATTAAGAATAATAAGTTGCTAATTAAATTCAGATCCTTGTACAAAAAAAATACCACTATTATTACTGATCAGTAAAACTCATATCTTTCAATTCATATAAAAAAGGGAAGGATTTCTTTTTATGATAAAAAATACATTCATTTCATTTCAAGAAAAAAAAGAAGAAAGCAGGGGATCCATTGAATTTCAAGTATTCAGTTTCACTAATAAGATACGAAGACTTACTTCACATTTGGAATTGCACAGAAAAGATTATTTATCTCAGAGGGGTCTACGAAAAATTCTGGGAAAACGTCAACGACTGCTGGCTTATTTGTCAAAAAAAAATAGAGTACGTTATAAAGAATTAATTAATCAGTTGAATATTAGGGAATTAAAAACTCGTTAAATTACAAAATTGTGAATTAATTAATTTTTTAGATATTTAATTTTTTCATAAACTTATTTTTCAGCAATATAATTCATGCTAGAACGAATCAAGGAAAAACTTATGAAGAGACCTGTTACAGGAAAAGATCTTATGATAGTCAATATGGGACCTCACCACCCATCCATGCATGGTGTTCTTCGCTTAATTGTTACTCTAGATGGCGAGGATGTTGTTGACTGTGAACCCATATTGGGTTATTTACACAGGGGAATGGAAAAAATTGCAGAAAACCGGGCAATTATACAATATTTACCTTATGTAACGCGATGGGATTATTTAGCTACTATGTTTACAGAAGCAATAACAGTAAATGGACCAGAACAATTGGGAAATATTCAAATTCCTAAAAGGGCCAGCTATATCAGAGTAATTATGCTGGAATTGAGTCGTATAGCTTCTCATCTGTTATGGCTCGGCCCTTTTATGGCAGATATTGGTGCACAGACTCCTTTTTTCTATATTTTCAGAGAACGCGAATTTATCTATGATCTATTCGAATCTGCCACCGGTATGAGAATGATGCATAATTTTTTTCGTATTGGAGGAATTGCGGCTGATTTACCTTATGGTTGGATAGATAAATGCTTGGATTTTTGTGATTATTTTTTAACCGAGGTTGTTGAATATCAAAAACTGATTACACGAAATCCTATTTTTTTAGAACGGGTTGAAGGAGTTGGGATTATTGGTGGGGAAGAAGCAATAAATTGGGGTTTATCCGGACCAATGCTGCGCGCATCCGGAATACCATGGGATCTTCGTAAAGTTGATCGTTATGAGTCTTATGATGAATTTGAATGGGAAATTCAATGGCAAAAACAAGGGGATTCATTAGCTCGTTATTTAGTACGACTTAGCGAAATGACAGAATCCATAAAAATTATTCAACAGGCTCTGGAAGGACTTCCGGGAGGTCCCTATGAGAATTTAGAAAGCAGAGGCTTTGATAAAAAAAGGAATCCAGAATGGAATGATTTTGAATATCGATTCATTAGTAAAAAACCTTCTCCTACTTTTGAATTATCGAAACAAGAACTTTATGTAAGAGTTGAAGCCCCAAAAGGGGAGTTGGGAATTTTTCTCATAGGAGATCAAAGTGGTTTTCCTTGGAGATGGAAAATAAGACCACCGGGTTTTATTAATTTGCAAATTCTTCCTGAACTAGTTAAAAGAATGAAATTGGCTGATATTATGACGATACTCGGTAGCATAGATATAATTATGGGAGAAGTTGATCGTTAAAATGATAATTTATGCAACAGAAGTACAAACTATAAATTCTTTTGTTAGATTGGAATCTTTAAAAGAGGTCTACGGACTAATATGGATGTTTGTCCCTATATTTTCTCTTGTATTGGGAATCATAACAGGTGTACTAGTAATTGTGTGGTTAGAAAGAGAAATATCTGCAGGGATACAACAACGTATTGGACCTGAATACGCCGGCCCGTTGGGAATTCTTCAAGCCCTAGCCGATGGGACAAAACTACTTTTTAAAGAAGATATTCGTCCAGCTAGAGGAAATAGCCCTTTATTTAGTATTGGACCATCGATAGCAGTTATCTCAATTTTACTAAGTTATTCAGTAATTCCCTTTAGCAATCACCTTGTTTTAGCGGATCTCAATATCGGTATTTTTTTATGGATTGCCATCTCAAGTATTGCTCCTATTGGACTTCTTATGTCAGGATATGGATCAAATAATAAATATTCTTTTTTAGGTGGTCTGCGAGCTGCTGCCCAATCGATTAGTTATGAAATACCATTAACTCTATGTGTTTTATCAATAGCTCTACGTGCGGTTCGTTGAAATATAAACATTTTTACTATGTACGTTTCTTCTAGACGAATAAGTTAAAAACGGAATATATATATTTATTTTTGGGTTAATCTTAATAAAAGGAATTTGATAGGTATATATGAGTGAAAAAAACTGCTCAGAAATTAGCAGTAAAAAAAATTGAGTCTCATTTCCTATGTACAAAGGTTAAACGGAAATAAACATAATCGTAATAATCACTTTACCCCAAGGTTGGTTGATTTAGTCATCCTGGCTTGAAGCGGGTTCAAAATATTAACCGTATGGCGTTTTCACTATCAGTTATATAGATTAGCATACATGTATTACAAAGTGAGCGGCAATTTAGGTAAAAGTGAGTGGATGGTTAGAAACACCAAAATACACAAAGAATTTGTAATAGAGATTAAACAAATTGCAAAGGCTATTTATGCATACCATAAGATAACAAAAGAAGAAGATTAATTGGGGCTTGAAATTAGTAGAAATGATCAGACAGTACTCCCCAAGATTCCGATTCAGAGTATGCTCCTATCCACCGATAAATGTAATGACTATCAGAAACGAAATAATCTTTTATTTTTTAAGTCCACCAACTTTTTTATAAAAAAGGAAAGAAGAATAGGAACGAAACAAGGATAGTTTTTTCATATATTTCGAAAATAAAATATAATTTCTGTCATGAATAATAAACTAATAGGATGTCTAATTCTTTTTCGTAATTGAAAACCACGATGGGCTGAAATACTTTTTTTTTTTTTTTACAAGGAGTTTTTTATTAAAGGATTTAAGTTATGACTCAACAAATAGAAATTAAAATTTGTAAAAGATGAGATGAATTCCGAAGCGCTTTTTTTTATTCTTTTAATTTGAGCAGACAGAATTCCGTTGGTATAATTCGGGACCCCAGATATATTTATATTTAATCTATTTTAGAACACATCATATCCATCTAAATAATACTAAATGTGGTCCTTAGATTTATTTCCGGCCCCCGAGGAGCCGTATGAGGCGAAGACCTCATGTACGGTTTTGTAATAGCGGTGAGAATAGTAATGTTATCACCGACTAGGATTATCTAACAGTTTAAGTACAGTTGATATAGTTGAGGCACAATCAAAATATGGTTTTTGGGGGTGGAATTTGTGGCGTCAACCTATAGGTTTTATCATTTTTCTAATTTCTTCCCTAGCAGAATGCGAGAGATTACCGTTTGATTTACCAGAAGCGGAAGAAGAATTAATAGCAGGTTATCAAACTGAATATTCAGGTATCAAATTTGGTTTATTTTACGTTGCTTCTTATCTAAATCTATTAATTTCCTCATTATTTGTGACAGTTATATACTTAGGCGGTTGGAATATTTCTATTCCGTATATATTTATTCTGGAGCTATTTGAGAGGGATCAAACTTTTGGAACAACAATAGGTATCTTTATTACATTAGCTAAAACATATTTGTTCTTGTTCATTTCTATCGCAACAAGATGGACTTTACCTAGGCTAAGAATGGATCAACTACTAAATCTTGGATGGAAATTTCTTTTACCTATTTCCCTTGGTAATCTATTATTAACAACTTCTTTCCAACTCTTTTCACTATAAATTGAAAATGAATCCAATATATTCATTACTTGTTTTAAACAAGAGAAAGAAACAAAGATCAAATTATTTATAGATAATTACAATATGCTTCCTATGATAACCGGGTTCATGAATTATGGTCAACAAACCCTACGAGCTGCAAGGTATATTGGTCAAGGTTTCATGATTACCTTATCCCACACAAATCGTTTACCTGTAACTATTCAATATCCCTATGAAAAATTAATAACCTCGGAACGTTTCCGCGGGCGAATACATTTTGAATTTGATAAATGCATTGCTTGTGAAGTATGTGTTCGAGTATGTCCTATAGATCTACCTGTTGTTGATTGGAAATTGGAAACGAATAAAAAAAAAAAACGATTGCTTAATTACAGTATTGATTTTGGAATTTGTATATTTTGCGGTAATTGTGTTGAATATTGTCCAACAAATTGTTTGTCAATGACCGAAGAATATGAATTTTCAACTTATGATCGTCACGAATTGAATTATAATCAAATAGCTTTGGGTCGTTTACCAATGTCAGTAATTGACGATTACACTATTCGAACAGTTTTAAATTCACCTCAAACAAAAAATGGGTAAACCCATTAAGTTTATTAAAAAAAGAATTCAATTTTTTTGAATTATATAAAGAATTTAATTAAAAACTTGTATTATATTTATATAATATAATAATATTAAGTATTAAGGCTCATTCTTTTAATATAATAAATTCGTAATTACTTTATTTAAACAGATAAGTTGAACACTTTAGCATAAAAAATCGAAACTGTCTAATAATTGTATCTACATAAATTAATATCCATTAGATTCTAATTTCACTCTATTAAAAACATATTAAAAACAAATTCCCCGGTTAAATTAATAAGGTCATGAAAAGGGTTTCGATTTTTTTCTTATTTTAATAATATAATGGATTTGCCTGGACCAATACATGACTTTCTTTTAGTTTTTCTGGGATCCGGTATTCTAGTAGGAGGTCTGGGAGTGGTATTACTTCCCAACCCAATATTTTCGGCCTTTTCCTTAGGATTTGTTCTTGTTTGTATATCTTTATTGTATATTCTATCAAATTCCCATTTTGTAGCTGCTGCACAACTCCTTATTTACGTGGGGGCCATAAATGTTTTAATCATATTTGCTGTGATGTTCATGAATGATTCAGAATATTACACAAATTTCAATCTGTGGACCGTCGGGAATGGGATTACTTCGTTGGTTTGTACAACTATTCTTTTTTCATTAATTTCTACAATTCTCGATACGTCATGGTACGGGGTTATTTGGACTACAAGATTAAACCAGATTCTAGAGCAAGATTTAATAAGTAATAGTCAACAAATAGGAATTCATTTATCAACAGATTTTTTTCTTCCATTTGAACTCATTTCAATAATTCTTTTAGTTGCTCTGATAGGTGCAATTTCGGTGGCTCGTCAATAAAAAACGTTCGATTAGTAAAGACTAAAGAAAACTTTATGTATGTTATGATACTTTTTTTTCGTTCATTCAATTAAATTTGATTGAATACTATATTAATAATTAATTTTTTAAATATATATTTTTTTTTACCAAAATTTTACCTAAATATATTTTTTATTCGTACTTTATTTGTTATATTCTAGTTGATTGAATCCGGTGAATTATTGTTCATATTGAAATGAATCAAAATTGATAAGGAGTTGCTGAATGATACTTGAACATGTACTTGTTTTGAGTGCCTATTTATTTTTAATTGGTCTTTATGGATTGATCACGAGTCGAAATATGGTTAGGGCTCTTATGTGTCTTGAACTTATACTCAATGCAGTTAATATGAATTTCGTAACATTTTCTGATTTTTTTGATAATTCCCAACTAAAAGGGGATATTTTATGCATTTTTGTTATAGCAATTGCAACCGCTGAAGCAGCTATTGGATTAGCTATAGTTTCGTCAATTTATCGTAACAGAAAATCAACCCGCATCAACCAATCGACCTTATTAAATAAGTAGCATAAAATAAAAAAAATTATAGATTTTAATTTGCATATATATATAATAGGTTATGACTTACTAGATTATATTTGTGAAAATATAAGAAATCAAAGTATTTTAGCCCTTTTTTTTAATCAATTGAGCCAGAATTCATTACAAAAATTCTATTAAAGGAAATCATTGCTTCATCTAGTATTTTAATATATCATTCAGTTAGAAGTTTACTAGATTGAAAATTTATGACATTCAAAAAACTATAGATCCTATGTCACATTCAGTAAAAATTTATGATACCTGTATAGGATGTACTCAATGTGTCCGAGCATGCCCTACAGACGTATTAGAAATGATACCTTGGGGTGGATGTAAAGCTAAGCAAATAGCTTCCGCTCCAAGAACCGAGGACTGTGTTGGTTGTAAGAGATGTGAATCTGCCTGTCCGACGGATTTTTTGAGCGTTCGAGTTTATTTATGGCATGAAACAACTCGAAGCATGGGTCTAGCTTATTGATACGTTACCGAAAACCTCATTTGAATAAATTTGGAATAAAAATTTTTTATTGACAAGTACTCGTACTCAAAAAAGTTAAATTATATTTTTTTATTTATATATTTTTTTTGAGTACGCGTTCTTTGGACCTGGTGTATCTTGTCTTTACCACGAATGATTTTCCTTGGTTAACAATAATTGTTGTTTTTCCAATATCTGCTGGTTCGTTAATGTTATATCTCCCGCATAGGGGAAATAAAGTAAATAAATGGTATACTATATGCATTTGTATCTTAGAACTTCTTCTAACGACCTACGCTTTTTGTTATAATTATAAAATGGATGATCCCTTAATTCAACTGTCCGAAGATTATAAATGGATAAATTTTTTTGATTTTTACTGGAGAATGGGAATAGATGGACTTTCTATAGGAACAATTTTACTGACGGGATTTATTACTACTTTAGCTACGTTAGCGGCTTTTCCTGTTACTCGGGATTCCCGATTATTTTATTTCCTGATGTTAGCAATGTACAGCGGTCAAATAGGATCATTTTCTTCTCGGGATCTTTTACTTTTTTTCATAATGTGGGAATTAGAATTAATTCCCGTTTATCTACTTTTATTCATGTGGGGTGGAAAGAAACGTCTGTATTCAGCTACAAAATTTATTTTATACACTGCAGGAAGTTCTATTTTTTTATTAATAGGAGTTTTAGGTATAAGTTTATATGGTTCGAACGAACCAACATTAAATTTAGAAATATTAGCTAATCAATCCTATCCTGTCACACTCGAAATACTATTTTATATTGGATTTCTTATTGCTTTTGCCGTCAAATCGCCGATTATACCTTTACATACTTGGTTACCTGACACCCACGGCGAGGCACATTACAGTACCTGTATGCTTCTCGCTGGAATCTTATTAAAAATGGGAGCATATGGGTTGGTTCGAATCAATATGGAATTATTACCTCACGCTCATTCTATGTTTTCTCCTTGGTTGATGGTAGTCGGTACAATCCAAATAATTTATGCAGCTTCAACATCTCCTGGTCAACGTAATTTAAAAAAGAGAATAGCCTATTCTTCTGTATCTCATATGGGTTTTATAATTATAGGTATTGGTTCTATAACAGACCCTGGACTTAATGGAGCTATTTTACAAATAATCTCTCATGGATTTATTGGCGCTGCACTTTTTTCCTTGGCAGGAACTAGTTATGATAGAATTCGGCTTGTTTATCTTGATGAAATGGGTGGAATGGCTATCTCCATTCCAAAGATATTTACAATGTTTACTATCTTATCGATGGCTTCCCTTGCATTACCGGGCATGAGTGGTTTTGTTGCAGAATTAATCGTTTTTTTTGGAATAATTACCAGCCAAAAATATTTAGTAATTTCAAAAATTTTAATTATTTTTGTAATGGCAATTGGAATGATATTAACTCCTATATATTTATTATCTATGTCACGCCAAATGTTCTATGGATACAAGTTAAGTAATGTCAAAAACTTTTCTTTTTTTGATTCTGGACCCCGAGAGTTATTTCTTTCAATCTCTATTCTTCTACCAATAATAGGTATTGGGATTTATCCTGATTTTGTGCTCTCATTAGCAAGTGACAAGGTCGAATTCATTTTATCTAATTATTTTTATGGCTAGTTTTCAGGAAATAAAAAAAAAAAGCATTAAATTTAATTGTAATTCAGAAGTCTTTGGTCTTTGTATTGTGAGAACCTTTTGAATCATTGTACTACTTGATTCAAAAGGTTCTTGATTATTTACTACTAAAACTAAATTGGATTTCTTAACTTAATATGAAGTTATATTATAGATGCTATTCTTTTTTATTTGGATTCCTTTATTTTTTGGTTAATGTTTTATTTAATTCGATGTAAATGAACCATAACTATGTAAACCAATTCCTAAAAGATTGACGCCAAAATAGCATATCCAAATTAAAAGAAAGCCTATAGAAGCCACAATTGCAGAATTTATACCCCTAACATTCCTATTTGTTTTCATATGTAAATAAATTGCGAATATGGTCCAAGTAATAAACGCCCAAGTTTCTTTTGGATCCCAATTCCAATATGAACCCCACGTCTCATTAGCCCATACAGCTCCCGAAAGAATGCCGACGGTTAAAAAAATAAATCCAAGACTAATAATACGAAAACTCCAAAAATCTAATTGTTCAATCAATTGATACCTATAATAATTTCGATAAAAACTAAAATTAATGTTTTGTTGTAGTAAAATAGAATTTCTTTCATTTATGTCGTAAAGTACATCAAAAGAAAATAATTCATTTAAGAAATTATTTTCTTTTATATTCTTTTTCCAAAAAGTAGGGCCAACTTTGCGAAATGTAATGACTAGAAGAGCTATTGATAATAATGATCCGCATAACATAGCGCCATAGCCTAATATCATCATACTTACGTGCATCATTAACCACTGGGACTGGAGAGCTGGTACTAATATTGCAGACTGAGGCATTTTGTTTAAAAGACCTGAAGTAGCAAAACCCTGAATAAAAATAGCACTTGGCGCAGTTATTGCGTTTAGGTTATTTTTTTGTTTTTTATTAAAATAGGAAACAATATGAATAATTGAAAAAGCCCACGAAAGAAAAATTAATGATTCATATAAATTACTTAATGGAAAATGTCCTGAATAAATCCAACGAGTGAATAATAATCCTGTGATACCAAAAAACGTAATTACGATTCCTTTATTTGATGAATCAAAAAATCCTATGATTTCATCTAAATTAACTAATAAAGTTAAAAAATAAATAGTCAGTACAATAGAAACAACCGAAAAAGATATATGAGTTAATATATGCTCGAAAATTGAAAAAATCATAAAAAATAAGTTAAAAATTAATAAATTAATACTAGGTTTTACCCGATTTTCGAAAAAAAGTCGGGTATTAGTTTGATTATAAAACTGATAATATAATATCTCTTTTTTAAGATCTTATGCCGCTACTCGGACTCGAACCGAGATGCTATAGCACTGCTTCCTAAGAGCAGCGTGTCTACCAATTTCACCATAGCGGCAACTTGTTCAAAACAATACTAACAAGTTTTTATTCAATCGTCGAGATTAAAATATAAATAAAGAGGCCAATTCAATGGAATTTACAATTAATTTAATGAAAAAAAACCAGTTTAAATAGGTTTTTTGGGTTTTAATTCAATTAAGATCTTTTTTTTTTTTTTACCTGAGTTAGTTTAAATTTTTTAAATTAACTTTTTATACTTTTTATACTTTCTTTTTTTTTTTAGAATACAAAAAAAAAATGCTTTTTCTAAAAATTAAAACTTCGCCAAAATACTTAGAAATTTTAAATAAAATAAGATTTGCCTAATTGCTCAAGATAACAAAAATAATTATCAAACCATCTGTTTTGCTACATCGTTTTATACTGTACAAACATAAGATTTTTTTATCACTTAGAAATAATATAATATATTATTATTTATTATTATCTAATATTCACTTGTTATGGATAGATACTTTTATCAATTTGATTCCAAGTAAAGAATATAACAATTCAGATATATAAAAATTCCTAAAGGTATAAGGTATAAAGTTAAAAGTTTTCACTTAGAATTAATTAATTTTAAGAACCTATTGATTTCGCTTAAAGATCTTGTATTTCCTCTTAACGAGGAAATACAAGATCTTTCTTTTTTTTGCATTCAAGTTAGTGATGGGGAAAATAAGATTGAAAAAAAAAATGTTAACCTTTCTTTTTATCTATATATTGTCTTTTTGTTCCTCTTTTGGTCCCTAATTTTTTTTTTTAGGATAATTCTAATTATTATAGTATTTTTTTTTTATTTTTTTGTACAAAAAAACTTTTTGAATTACCTGTAGAAAGTGATTTACCTAACGAAAAAGCTTTCAACGATGTCCAATATCCCTTCCTTTTCCAAAATTTTTTACGAATACGCTTTTTCGAGATAGAAGTACGTTTTTTTGGAACTGCCATTCAAAAATGAAAAAAAAAAATTTTTTCAGTGGTATAATTGGATGTCAAAGACATTTATTATGCTATTCGTTCGTACTCCATATTAAGTTTTTTCTTTAAAATTTTATTATATATTATTTTCAAAATAAAAAAAAACATTCAAAAGTTTAAAACCCAACGGCTTTTTACTTTTTTTTTTTTTACGTTTGAAATCCGTACGAGAGTGCTCATTTAATTAATCTCTACTGAATATATTATATTTATATTAATATTATCAATAAAATTCTGAAATTATAATAATCTTTCTTGCAAAAAAAAAATCACTTAGTGTACTGGAAGACAGTCACTAAATTCCAAAATTCAAATTAATTCCTTAATAATTCTAAATTATCAAACTCAAATAAAATTTTTATGTAAAGTTTTTTCATATTTTCATATATAATAAATATTAAGTTTTTTTTAATCTTGTAAATCTTTGTTCTATTCTTAATATATGTATATAAATTATTTGTAGTACGGAATTATAATTAACTTTTTCTATATTCTATATCTCTAGAAAATCACAATTTTATTTAGTAGTAATAAAAAAAAAGACAAATAATTTTTTTTGGCAGTAGCTTAGTAATATTAATATTATTTAATCACTTCTAATTTTTTGATTTGAATATATATTTATTTTCAAAGTTTTATGAAGGATTATACTAATTCAAAAAATTTATATTTTGGTTTTAAATCGCGTGCTTTTTTTTGTCCCTTTTGAAAAAAAAAAATATATATATATATACAAACCAGTGAATAAGAAATAAAAAATTTAAGAATAAGAAAAAAAAAAAAGTTTTTTTTTTATGGAACATACATATCAATATTCATGGATCATCCCTTTCGTTCCACTTCCAGTACCTATTTTACTAGGAGTTGGACTTCTACTTTTTCCGACAGCAACAAAAAACCTTCGGCGTATGTGGACTTTTCTTAGTATTTTTTTGTTAAGTATAGTTATGATCTTTTCACTCTATCTATTTATTCAACAAATTTTTATAAGTTCTATTCATCAAAATGTATGGTCTTGGACCATAAATAATGAATTTTCTTTTGAGTTCGGTTACTTTATTGATCCACTTACGTCTATTATGTCAATATTAATTACAACTGTTGGAATTTTGGTTCTGATTTATAGTGACAATTATATGTCTCATGATCAAGGATATCTGAGGTTTTTTGCTTATATGGGTTTTTTTAATACTTCAATGTTAGGATTAGTTACTAGTTCTAATTTGATCCAAGTTTATTTTTTTTGGGAATTAGTCGGAATGTGTTCATATTTATTAATAGGTTTTTGGTTCACACGACCTGTTGCGGCGAATGCTTGTCAAAAAGCTTTTGTAACTAATCGTGTAGGGGATTTTGGTTTATTATTAGGAATTTTAGGTCTTTATTGTATAACTGGCAGTTTTGAATTTCAGGATTTGTTCGAAATATTCAATAATTTTATTTTAAATAATAGAGTAAATATCTTATTCCTTACTTTGTGTGCATTTCTCTTATTTGTGGGTCCTATTGCTAAATCTGCACAATTTCCTCTTCATGTATGGTTACCTGATGCCATGGAGGGCCCTACTCCTATTTCGGCTCTTATACATGCTGCTACTATGGTAGCGGCGGGAATTTTTCTTGTAGCTCGTCTTCTTCCTCTTTTTATAGTTATCCCTTCTATAATGTATATAATATCTTTGATAGGTATAATAACAGTACTCTTAGGAGCCACTTTAGCTCTTGCTCAAAAAGACATTAAGAGAGGTTTAGCCTATTCTACAATGTCTCAACTGGGTTATATGATGTTAGCTCTAGGTATGGGGTCTTATCGATCCGCTTTATTTCATTTGATTACTCATGCTTATTCGAAAGCTTTGTTGTTTTTAGGATCTGGATCCATAATTCATTCAATGGAAGCTATAGTTGGATATTCTCCCGATAAAAGTCAGAATATGATTCTTATGGGTGGTTTGACAAAACATGTACCGATTACAAAAACTGCCTTTTTAGTAGGAACACTCTCTCTTTGTGGTATTCCACCCCTTGCTTGTTTTTGGTCTAAAGATGAAATTATTAATGATAGTTTGTTGTTTTCGCCGATTTTTGCAATAATAGCTTGTTCAACAGCGGGATTAACCGCATTTTATATGTTTCGGATTTATTTGCTTACTTTTGAAGGACATTTAAACACTTATTTTATAAATTACAGTGGAAAAAAAAGCAGCTCCTTATATTCAATCTCTTTATGGGGTAAAGAAGAAGAAAAAAGACTTA